GGGCTTAATGTTTTGTTTGTTTGTTTGTTTGTTTGTTTGTTTGTTTGTTTGTTTGTTTGTTTGTTTGTTTGTTTGTTTGTTTGTTTGTTTTTTGTTTGTTTGTTTGTTTGTTTGTTTGTTTGTTTGTTTGTTTGTTTGTTTGTTTGTTTGTTTGTTTGTTTGTTTGTTTGTTTTTTTGTTTGTTTGTTTGTTTGTTTGTTTGTTTGTTTGTTTGTTTGTTTGTTTGTTTGTTTGTTTGTTTGTTTGTTTGTTTTTGCAGGAGGGTTTCCTTTATTAGTTAATGGTTTATGTTCGAATAGATGAACGTAAATGTTTGTGGTTATATATGTTAATGTAATTTCAGTGCTGATAACGTGTAAAAAATATGTAAATAAAATGTGTGATGAAAATACAGTCTAAATATAGGTAAAACTTACTAGTGTTGTTAAGAAAGTTAGAGGAAGTGGAAAAATGAAAAATCATGTCCCACAAGCATTCATTAAACAGTGGCATGTACGCAGCTTGCGCGGAGGCCATAACCAAGTGTAAAACAAAGTGCATCAGTGTTGATATGATTCCCCAAACACTTGAAACCGTCTCATTCAGTAACGCCTGAGGGCCAAAGTAAGGACGACGGCCATGAGATGCCCAGGTCTTAGATTGTATTCACCCGTTGCGCTGGGAGGGCGCCCTGAAGATACCCAAAAAAAAAAGGAACCAAAAGTATAAGAATTTTGGAATGCCGCGATCACGGACTAAAATGGTGATCTATAGCCAACCAGATGTATTCGTAAAGAGCAAGTTATGAGTATCAACCTAGTTATGGCCCTGACATAGGAACCAGAGGCGCAAAAGAGCAAGTTGTGCTAGGGTTTAGGGGGAAAGATTGGGCCTGAAGCTAGTAACGCAGGACATTACTTACGCCGGGTTGCTGATTTCACGTGAGGAGCTCGATTAATAAATAACCTGGTACGACCTGTGTGTGTTTCGAGAGATTTCGAGGAGTTTGTACTTAGACCATTCATAGTGTGTGTTTAAAGCACTGCCGTACACGTTCGAGGGGTTTACTATGTATAATCCTAACAATGGAATGGGTTTAGTACAAGGTGTGTGAATATTCCTAGGTTCATTGCTTCGTCTGCCCTTTGAGGCGGGTGAGTGGGCGGAGAGGTGTATAGCCCGGTTGTAGATTAATGGATATGGGACATGGATGGTATGTAGTATGAGGGGGGACAAGTGTATGCAACGGAACGCATAAATAGTTGTAAAAATATGCCCAAATTTTATGCGGCGCGGGGGGGGGGGGGGGGGGTAGGGGGGGGGCCGCAAATGTTATAGGGCGAGGGGGTGGTTCCTGTAGTTGAAGTTCAATAACGGTGGCTTTTCAGGCCATAGATCTTGGAAAAAAGCCAAGCAGGAATTGCTATGACTTATTTTGTTCTTTTATTGGGGTTATGTTTTGTGTTAGGGGGTTTAGCTGTTGCGTCCAATCCTTCTCCGTATTATGGGGTAGTTGGTTTAGTGCTAGCTTCTGTTGCAGGATGTGGTTGGCTATTAAGTTTGGGTGTTTCTTTTGTGTCACTGGTGCTGTTTATAGTGTACTTGGGAGGAATGTTGGTGGTTTTTGTTTACTCTGTGTCTTTGGCAGCAGATCCTTTTCCTGAGGCTTGAGGGGATTGACGTGTTGTTGGATATGGTATGGGTTTTATTTTGGTAGTGGTAGTTGGTATGGTTGTTGGGGGTCTTGTTGAGTGTTGGAAGATTGGGGTGGTTACTGTTGACAGTGGGGGAATATTTTTGGTGCGGTTGGATTTTAGTGGGGTGGCCATATTTTATTCGTGCGGGGTTGGAATGTTTTTAGTGGCTGGGTGGGGGTTGTTATTGACTTTATTTGTGGTATTAGAGTTGGTGCGTGGGTTATCTCGTGGGGCGATTCGAGCAGTTTAGGGTTGGGGGAAAGTCAGAGAATAGTTTAGTATAAAATACCAGCTTTGGGAGTTGGAGATAGAGGTTTGAGTCCTCTTTTTCTGATTCTATATAAGATGAACTCTAAGAAGAGGGGCAGTCTTCAGTCTTTGGTTTACAAGACCAATGTTTTTTATAAACTATTAGAGTGTTTAGTAGTTGAGTATTTTGTTTTCTAGAGCCCCTGTGATGGGGAATAGGATTAGGAGGATTGTAAAGTAAGTAAGGGATGCTAGTTGTCCAATGATGATGAATGGGTGTTCTACAGGTTGGCTACCTACTCAGGTTAGGATGAAGAGATTGGCGACTAGGGTTCAGAATAGGAGTTGGGATAAAGGGCGGAAGGTTATTGAACGTTGTTTGGATTTGTGGAGGAGTGGGGTTAGGAATAGAACTAATACGGAGGCTGCCAGAGCTAGTACTCCTCCCAGTTTGTTTGGGATTGAGCGTAGGATAGCATATGCGAACAGGAAGTATCATTCGGGTTTAATGTGTGGGGGTGTGACTAGGGGGTTCGCTGGAGTGAAGTTTTCTGGGTCTCCTAGTAGGTTGGGGGAGAATAGGGCGAGAGTTAGTAGGAACAGGAATATAATAATGAACCCTAGGATGTCTTTGAGTGAGAAGTAAGGGTGGAATGGGATTTTGTCGCAGTTTGATACAATACCTAGTGGATTATTTGAGCCGGTCTCGTGTAGGAAGGTGAGGTGGATTAGGGTGAGGCCTGCGATTATGAATGGAAGTAGGAAGTGGAGGGCGAAGAATCGAGTTAGTGTTGGGTTATCTACTGAGAAGCCACCTCATGCCCATTCTACTAGGGTTTGGCCGATGTAGGGGATTGCTGAGAATAAATTGGTGATGACTGTAGCCCCTCAGAAGGATATTTGTCCTCATGGGAGAACATATCCTACGAAAGCAGTTGCTATAAGGGTTAGGAGTAAGATGACTCCTGTGTTTCATGTTTCTTTATACAGGTATGAGCCGTAGTAAAAGCCTCGTCCGATGTGGAGGTAGATGCAAATAAAAAAGAATGAGGCTCCGTTTGCATGTAAGTTACGAATAAGTCAGCCATACTGTACGTTTCGACATGTGTGGGCGACGGATGAGAAGGCTAGAGTTGTGTCTGCGGTATAGTGCATGGCGAGTAGGAGACCGGTTAGGATTTGCGTTGCGAGGCAGATGCCTAAAAGTGACCCGAAATTTCATCAAGCAGAAATGTTTGAGGGGGCGGGGAGATCAATTAGGGAATTATTAACGATTTTTAGTAGGGGGTGGGATTTTCGGAGGTTTGGGGCCATTGGGTGAAAGGTCTATATGATGATAGGATGATGAGAATAGATAGGGCGAATGATCCTAGGTAGGTTTTAATTAATCCGGTGTGGAAGGTGGTTGAGGTTTTAGTTGCTATGAGTTGAAGGTCAGCAAGTCCTTCAGGTCCTATTTTTTTGTACCAGGATAAGTCGATTAGGTGAGATGCGAGTTTTTGTCCGCTATTTAGGAGGTTTGCGGAGCTAAGGCGGTGTGATAGTGGGTTGAAGTACCCCAGTGTTAAGGAGAAGTTTGTTAGGGTGTTTTGTTTTGGCTGAGTAAGAGTATGGGTTATGTTTGAGAGTTCTAGGGCTAGAATAATGCCTAGGATTGTGACAATAATGGCTGCGGTTTTTGTGATTATTGGCATAGTTATTGGGGGGGTTTTTGTAGGGATGATGAAGGATGTGATGAGTAGGCCAGCTATAATGCTGCCTAGGGCTAAGCGGGTGATTGGGTTGGTAATTATTGGATCGTTTTCGTTTATTGGGGTAATTGGGGGTATTCGGGTGAATCCTGTTTGGACTAGCAGTGTTATGCGGATTGTATAGGTTGCGGTGAATGATGTAGCTAGGAGAGTTAAGAGGAGAGCCCAGGTGTTTAGGTATGAGGTGTTTATGCTTTCGATGATTAGGTCTTTTGAGTAGAATCCTGCTAGAAATGGAGTTCCTATTAGGGCTAAGTTTCCAATGGTTAGGCAGGATGTTGTTGTGGGGAGTATCTTTTGTAGTCCCCCTATTTTTCGAATGTCTTGTTCTCCATTTAGGCTGTGGATGATTGATCCGGAGCAGAGGAATAGTATGGCTTTAAAGAAAGCATGTGTTGAAATGTGTAGGAAGGCTAGTTGAGGGAGATTTAATCCGATAGTTACTATTATGAGTCCTAATTGGCTGGATGTGGAGAAAGCGATGATTTTTTTGATGTCGTTTTGTGTAATTGCGCATGTGGCGGCGAATAATGTAGATAAAGCCCCTAGACATAAGCATAGGGTGAGGGCGGTGTTGTTGTTGGTAAATATTGGATGGGTGCGGATGAGTAGAAAAATTCCAGCGACTACTATGGTGCTTGAGTGCAGTAGGGCGGAGACTGGGGTTGGACCTTCTATGGCAGCTGGGAGTCATGGGTGGAGGCCAAATTGGGCGGATTTTCCTGTCGCAGCTAGGATGAGTCCTAATAGGGGAAGGGTTGGGGTTTGAGTTGGGGCGAAGGCTTGTTGTATTTCTCATGTGTTTGTGGTTGAGGCTAATCATGCTATGCTTAAGATAAGTCCGATGTCTCCAATTCGGTTGTAAAGGACAGCTTGGAGGGCGGCTGTGTTGGCTTCTGCGCGCCCTTGCCATCAGCCAATTAGTAAGAAAGATATGATTCCAACCCCCTCCCAGCCAATGAATAGTAGGAATAGGTTGTTAGCAATAGTTAGGGTTAGTATGGCGATTAGGAATATTAGTAGGTAGTAGAAGAACTTTGTGATGTAGGGTTCTGAGGCTATGTATCAGGTTGCGAATTGAAGGATAGATCATGTTACGAATAGTGCGATGGGAAAGAATATTATGGAGTATTGGTCTATTTTTAGGCTGATTGGGATTTTGAAATTTATGATGAACTTTCATTCTCAGTGGGAGGTGATGCTTTCTGTTCCGGAGTATAAGAATAGGGTTATTGGTACGAGGCTGGTTAGGAAGGCGGTTTTGACGGTGCGAGTGATGATAGTGGGGGAGTTTTGGAATGTTTTTGATAGGAGGGGGAGTAAGATTGGTGTGAGGATAATTGTTAGTGTCAGAGTTATGGAGGTATTTAGTAGTAATGCGGTTTCCACTACTTTTACTTGGATTTGCACCAAGATGAGTGGCTCCTAAGACCAGTGGATTACTATTATCCTTTAAAAGTAAGGGGGCTGAGGTTTTAAACTCAGATGCAGGAATTAGCAGTTTCTGCTGGTTGAACCTCCCCTCGGCAGGTAAGAAGGGTTTAACTTCTATTTTTAGAATCACAGTCTAATGTTTGGGTTAAACTATACTTGCATGTGGGGATTCCTGAGATTAGTTCGGGTTTTAGGATGAGAAGTAGTAGGGGGATGATGTGTAGGGTTATTAATAAGTGTTCTCGTGTGTTGGAGTTTTGGATTGATGTGATGTGACTTGGTAGAACTCCTCGTTGGGTTATTAGTAGTATGAATAGGGTGTATGAGGCGGTTAGTAGGGTAGCAATTCCAGTAAGGATGATTGTGAAATTAGATCAGTTAAATAGTGCGATTATAATGGTTAGTTCTGCTATTAGGTTAGTAGTTGGTGGTAATGCTATGTTGGTCAGGTTGGCCAGTAGTCATCATGTGGCTATTAGTGGTAGTAGGGGTTGTAGCCCTCGTGTTAGGAGGAGGATTCGGCTGTGTGTACGTTCGTAATTTGTGTTAGCTAAGCAGAATAGTATTGAGGAAGTCAGTCCGTGAGAGATTATTAGGATTATTGCCCCTGAGAATGATCAGTGGGTTTGAATTATGCATGCGGCGATAACTAGTCCTATGTGGCTTACAGAGGAGTAGGCAATGAGGGATTTTAGATCGGTTTGTCGAAGGCAGATTGAGCTGGTCATTAGTGCCCCTCATAGTGCTAATGTTAGGAATGGGTAATGTAGGTCGTTTGATAGGGGGGTCATGAATATGGTAAGTCGTATGATGCCGTAGCCGCCTAATTTTAGGAGTAGTGCGGCTAGTAGTATGGATCCAGCAATTGGGGCTTCAACATGGGCTTTAGGCAGTCATAGGTGTAGACCATATAGAGGGGCTTTTACTATGAATGCTATTAGTAGGGCTAAGCTTGATAGAATGCCAGTTCAAGAAGTAGTTAGTGTGGGGTGAGTTAGGTTTAAGATTATTAGGTGTAGAGTGCCGGTTTGGGCGTGTAGGTGGAGAATAGTGACTAGTAATGGGAGAGAGCTGATTAAGGTATAGAATAGTAGGTAAATACCTGCGCTTAGGCGTTCTGGTTGGTTGCCTCATCGTGTGATTAGGATTAGGGTGGGAATTAGGGTTGCTTCAAATGAGATATAGAATAGTATTAATTCTGTAGTTGAGAAGGCCAGGATAATGAACGGTTGGATTGTGATGAGGGCTGTGATGAAGATTCGTTTTCGTGTGAGTGGTTCGTTTTGTAAGTGGTTTTGGCTTGCTAGGATTATGAGTGGAAGTAATCAGCAGGAGAGAACTAGTAAGGGAGATGAGATCTGGTCGATACCAGTTCATGGGGTTAGATTTTTGTATGGGTAGTATGTTGGGGTGAGTCATTGCAGGCTGATGGCAGCGATTAAAAGGCTATGTGAGGTAGTGTTTGTTCATAAGTGTTTGGGGGAAGATAGGAGGGCTGTTGGTAGTAATATGATGGTTGGGAGAATAATTTTTAGCATTGTAGGAGGTTTAGGTTGTGTAAGTGGTCGGAGCCGTGAGTTCGTGTGGAGGCTACGAGTATTGCTAAGCCGGTGCCGGCTTCGCAGGCTGAGAATGCTAATATGAGTACAGGTATTAGGGTGAATGATGTTGCTTGGTTTTCTACTGGTCAAAGTGATAGAGCAACGTATATTGATAGTATCATGCTTTCTAAGCATAGTAAAGCAGAGATTAGGTGCGTTCGATGGAAGGCTAGTCCTAAGCTGCTTAGGGTGAAAGCTGAGTAAAAGCTTAGGTGTGAGAGAGACATAAAGAAAGTCATAGGGTTAGGCTATGATTTGTTGAGCCGAAATCAACTGTCTTAGTTAGACTAACTTTCTTTGTTTTATTCTGCTCATTCTAGGCCTCCTTGTGCTCATTCATAGACCAGTCCGAGTGTGAGTAGGGCAATGATAGTGGAGGTTCAGGTTAGGGTTATGGCGGGAGATGGGAGTTGAGTTGCTCATGGGAGTGGGAGTAGGAGTGCAATTTCTAGGTCGAATAGCAGGAATAAGATTGCTACTGAGGAAGAAGCGGATTGAGAATGGGAGTCGAGCGGATCCTAGTGGGTCAAATCCACATTCGTATGGGGATAGTTTTTCTGAGTCTGGGTTTATTTGGGCGAGTCAGAAGTTTAATGTAGTTAGGATAATACTTAGGGCAAGGGACAGGGTTAGTATGAATGTGATTATGTTTATTGCTCATCTCTGGGGTTGCACCAGATTCTAGAGATTGGAAGTCAATTGTAATTAATATACTAGAAGAGCAAGATCCTCATCAGTAAATGGTTATGTAGAGGAATAATCAGATAACGTCTACGAAGTGTCAGTATCAGGCTGCAGCTTCAAATCCAAAGTGATGGTTAGATGTGAAGTGGAATTTAATTAGGCGTAGGAGGCAGACTGATAGGAAGGAGGATCCGATGATTACGTGCAATCCGTGGAATCCTGTAGCAACGAAGAAGGTTGAGCCATATACACCATCAGCGATTGAGAATGGTGCTTCGTAGTATTCTATTGCTTGGAGGGCTGTGAAGTAGAATCCTAGTAGGATGGTCAGGGTTAGTGCATGAATTGCTTGTTTTCGGTTGCCTTCTGTGATGCTATGGTGAGCTCATGTTACGGTGACACCTGAAGCTAATAGAATGGCTGTGTTTAGCAAAGGTACTTCTAGCGGGTTGAGAGGTTTGATTCCCATTGGGGGTCATTGTCCTCCTAATTCTGGGGTTGGGACTAGGCTGGAGTGGAAGAATGCTCAGAAGAAGCCTAGAAAGAAAAATGCCTCGGATGTAATGAATAGGATTATTCCGTATCGGAGGCCTTTTTGTACTGTAGGGGTGTGGTGGCCTTGGAATGTGCCTTCTCGTACGATGTCTCGTCATCATTGTAGTATGACTAGAGCTATTGAGAGTAGGCCTAGGGCTAATAGTTGTGATGAGTTATAGTGGAATCATATGATTAGGCCTGAGGTAGTGAGTAGAGCGGCTGCAGCTCCAAAGATAGGTCAGGGGCTTGGGTCTACTATATGGTAGGAGTGTGCTTGGTGTGCCATTAGATATTTTCTTGTAAATATAGGCTGAGTAAGAGAACAAAAACGTAGGCTTGGATTATCGCAACGGCTACTTCTAGTAGAGTTAGGAGAAGCAGGATTAGTGCGGTTAGGACGGATACAGCTGGAATAAGGGGGAGTAGGGCAGTGGTGGCTGTAGAGATAAGTTGGATTAGTAGGTGACCTGCTGTGAGGTTAGCTGTAAGGCGGACCCCCAGAGCTAAGGGGCGAATGAGGAGGCTGGTAGTTTCAATTATGATTAGAGCGGGAATTAGGGGGGTAGGGGTGCCTTCTGGGAGGAGATGACCTAGGGAGGCAGAGGGTTGATTTCGTAGTCCTGTAAGGAGTGTGGCTAGTCAGAGTGGGAAAGCGAGGGCTATATTTATTGATAATTGAGTAGTAGGGGTGAAGGTATAGGGTAGTAAACCTAAGAGGTTAATAAGGAGGAGAAATATTATGAGGGATGTCAGGATTAAGGCTCACTTGTGTCCTCCTTTGTTTAGGGGAGTTATTATTTGTTTTGTGATTAAGTGGGAGAATCATAATTGTAGGGTGGAGAAGCGGTTAGTGATTCATCGGTTATCTGGGGTGGGAAGTAACAGGGCGGGGAATAGTATTGAGAGAAGGATTAGTGGGATACCTAGTAGGCATGGGCTTGTGAATTGGTCAAAGAAGCTTAGGTTCATGGTCAGGTTCAGGGGGTAGTTTTAGTGGTTGTTGAGGTTTTGTTAGTGGGAGGGTTGGTGGCGATTAGTGATAGGATTTTGGGCTGAATAATTAGAGAATAGGTTAATCATGATGTTAGTATAATGAAGAATCATGGATTGGGATTAAGTTGGGGCATACCATTAAGGAGGGGTGGTTGGTCCTCTTTCTCTAGCTTAAAAGGCTAGTGCTGATGCATAGCTTCTTAATGATTAGGATGATAGTAATGAAGATCAATTCTCAAAGTGGGTAAGAGGGGTTGATTCTACTACGATTGGTATGTAGCTGTGGTTGGCTCCGCAGATTTCTGAGCATTGACCGTAAAAAATTCCTGGTCGGGTTGTGATAAATGATGTTTGATTTAATCGTCCAGGAATTGCATCAGTTTTTACTCCGAGGGTGGGGACGGCTCAAGAGTGGAGTACGTCACTGGCAGTGACGATAATGCGAATAGGGGATTCTATTGGGACTACAACGCGGTGATCAACTTCTAGGAGTCGGAAGTGTCCTAGTGGGAGTTCTGTTGTTGGGACTATGTATGAGTCAAATGATAAGTCTTTGAAGTCTGTGTATTCATAGCTTCAGTATCATTGATGTCCGATGGCTTTTAGGGTCAGGTCGGGCTCATCGATTTCATCCATTATATAAAGGATTTGTAGGGATGGTAGGGCAAGTAGGATGAGTACAATGGCTGGTAGAATTGTTCAGATTAACTCTACTTCTTGTGCATCGACGGTGTTTGAGGAAAGTTTTTCTATGAGTATGAGTGCTAATAGGTAGAGGACTAAGCTGCAGATTGCTAATGCAACTATTAGGGCGTGATCATGGAATTCAACAAGTTCCTCTATGATAGGGGATGAGGCGTCTTGGAAGCCGAATTGTGAGTGGTTGGCCATGTGAGATGTACAGGGTTTTCACCTGTGATTTAGGCTTGACAAGACTATGTAATTGGTTTACTAACATCTCATAAGAAAGAAGCATAAGTGGTTTGATGCGGTTGGCTTGAAACCAGCATGTGAGGGTTCGATTCCTTCCTTTCTTGGACTTGGACAAAGGCTGGTTCTTCGAATGTATGGTATGGAGGGGGGCAGCCATGGATTCATTCAATGTTAGTGGTGGTTAGTTCTGGTTGTAGGACTTTGCGTTTTGATGTGAAGGCTTCTCAGATGATAAACATTAGCATGATTACAGCGGTTATTGAGATTAATGAGCCAATAGAGGATATAGTGTTTCATAGGGTGTATGCGTCGGGGTAGTCAGAGTATCGGCGTGGCATACCGGCTAGGCCTAGGAAGTGTTGGGGGAAAAAGGTTAGGTTAACACCTGTGAATATTACTCCAAAGTGTGCCTTAGTTCATGTGGTGTGTAGTGTGTATCCTGTAAATAGGGGGAATCAGTGAGTAAATCCTGCTAGAATGGCGAATACGGCTCCTATTGAGAGGACATAGTGGAAGTGAGCAACTACGTAGTATGTGTCATGTAGGGCAATATCTAGTGAAGAGTTTGCTAGTACAATTCCTGTAAGCCCTCCGATGGTGAAAAGGAAAATAAATCCTAGGGCCCATAACATTGGAGGATCTCATTTGATAGTTCCTCCGTGTAGAGTGGCTAGTCAGCTGAACACTTTGATGCCAGTTGGAATGGCAATAATTATAGTAGCAGATGTGAAGTATGCTCGGGTGTCTACGTCTATTCCTACCGTGAATATGTGATGGGCCCAGACAATAAAGCCTAGGAAGCCGATGGATAGTATAGCTCATACCATTCCTATATATCCGAATGGTTCTTTTTTGCCCGCATAATAGGCTACAACGTGTGAAATGATTCCAAAGCCTGGGAGGATAAGGATGTAGACTTCTGGGTGGCCGAAGAATCAGAAGAGATGTTGGTATAGAACTGGATCTCCTCCTCCAGCAGGATCGAAGAATGTGGTGTTAAGGTTTCGGTCTGTTAGTAGCATAGTAATACCAGCAGCAAGAACTGGAAGAGAGAGTAAGAGTAGGACAGCAGTAATAAGTACTGATCATACAAACAGAGGTGTTTGGTATTGGGAGAGGGCTGGAGGTTTTATGTTAATGGCAGTTGTGATGAAGTTGATGGCACCTAGAATAGAGGAGACCCCTGCCAGGTGGAGGGAGAAGATGGCAAGGTCGACGGAGGCTCCAGCGTGGGCCAGGTTGCCGGCGAGTGGGGGATACACCGTTCATCCTGTACCTGCTCCGGCTTCTACTGTGGATGATGCTAATAGTAGTAGGAATGATGGAGGGAGTAGTCAGAAGCTTATGTTGTTTATGCGAGGGAATGCTATGTCAGGGGCGCCGATTATAAGTGGGACTAATCAGTTTCCAAAGCCACCAATTATAATTGGCATTACTATGAAGAAGATTATTACAAAGGCGTGAGCGGTGACAATCACATTGTAGATTTGGTCATCTCCTAAAAGGGTTCCGGGTTGGCCCAGTTCTGCACGAATGAGTAGGCTAAGGGCGGTTCCGACTATACCAGCTCATGCGCCGAAGATTAGGTATAGGGTGCCGATATCTTTGTGGTTGGTTGAGAATAATCATCGGTTGATAAAAGTCACAGGTAAGATGGCTGAGTGTTAAAGCGTTAGGCTGTAGTCCTTTTTACAGAGGTTCAATTCCTCTTCTTATCGGCTCTGTGGTGAAATTCATGTTGAGTTGCAAGCTCATCGATGTACATTAAGAGTGTACCGGAGTCTGGTAGACAGAAGCCTGCTGGTTTAGGCATCTAGCTGTTAATTAGAGTTTTATGGGATCAAGGCCCATCTGTCTAGAGAAGGTCCTAGCTTAATTAAAGTGTCTGGGTTGCATTCAGAGGATGCAGGTTAGTATCCTGCGGATCTTAGCAGAAACTAAGAGGGTTTTACTCTTATCTAAGGCTTTGAAGGCCTTCGGTTTAGTTATCCTAAGTTTCTAAGTGGTGGTGAGGATTATGGGGGAGAGTGGCAGGAGAGAAATTGATAAAGAAGCCAGGACGGCAAGTAGGGTGTTTGTTGACTTATTGATATGTCAGTGTTTTATGTGGTTTGTAGAGTTTGGTGGGAGTGTAATTGTTGAGTAGTATGCTAGACGAAGGTAGAAGAACAATCCTAGCAAGGATAGCATGGCGATAATTGTAGCTGCTGTAGTTATTTCTTGTTTGGTTAGTTCTTGAATAATTAGTCATTTTGGGAGGAAGCCTGTAAGTGGTGGAAGGCCTGCTAATGAAAGGAGGGTCAGTATAAGGGTTGCATTTAATAGGGGCGTTTTTGTTCAAGAGGTTATTATTGTTGATAGCTTCAGGACTTTGATTGTATTTAGGCTAATAAATACAGTGGCTGTTATCAGTGAGTATAAGTAGAAGGTTAACAGAGTAAGCTTTGGGTTGTAGATGATGATAATAGTCATTCAGCCTAGATGGGAGATAGAGGAGAAAGCTAGAATTTTTCGAATTTGTGTTTGGTTCAGGCCTATTCAGCCACCTAAGCCTGCTGAGGCGATGGCTATGATAGTTAGTAGGGTTGGATTGAGGGAGTGGGAGGTTAGGAATAGGATGGTGATTGGTGGGAATTTTATTATTGTTGATAGGAGGAGGGCAGTGGTTAAGGTTGACCCTTGGAGGACTTCTGGGAATCAGAAATGGAAGGGAACAAGGCCTAGTTTTATTGCAATTGCTGTTGTTAGTAAAAGGCATGAAGTTGGGTGAGTTAGTTGAGTGATATCTCACTGTCCTGTATATCAGGCATTGATTGTACTTGAAAATAGGACTAGAGCGGAGGCAGCTGCTTGCACTAAAAAGTACTTAATTGTGGCTTCAATAGCTCGAGGGTGGTGAGACTTTGAGATGAGTGGGATAATAGCTAGGGTGTTGATTTCTAGGCCGGTTCAGGCTATTATTCAGTGATTACTTGAGATTGTGATAGTTGTCCCTAGCAGTAGACTTATGTAGAAGATTAGTTTTGCGTGGGGGTTCATTAGTAGGGGAAGGGGTTAAACCATCATTTTCGGGGTATGGGCCCGATAGCTTGATTAGCTGACCTTACTAGGAAATAATATAAAGGGAGTATGAAGAGTTTTGATCTCTTCTGTGTAGGTTCGATTCCTACTTTTCTAAGTACTTTCTTTTTAGGAAATGAGAGGGCTGGTATACCTCTATGTTCACTTTATCATAGTGACCCTTTACGTTCAGGCACATTTCCTTAAGTAAGGAGGTAGGCCTGCGTAGCAAATTGGCATGCTGGTGTGTCAAAGGCATAGTGCTAGTGTTAAGGGTAGGAAGTTTTTTCAAAGGAGGTGTATGAGCTGATCATAGCGGAATCGCGGGTAAGAAGCGCGAATTCATAGGAAGCCAGAAGAGAGAAGTAAGACTTTAGTAGCCAGGATAACAGGGAATAGTTCATGTGGGAGGTTTAAACAGCTCGGATTGAGGAATAAAATAGCGGTTAATGTGTTCATTAGTATGATGTTTGCATATTCAGCTAAGAAAAATAGGGCGAACGGGCCTGCAGCGTATTCTACATTGAAGCCTGATACTAATTCTGATTCTCCTTCTGTGAGATCAAATGGAGCGCGGTTTGTCTCGGCGAGTGTTGAGATGTATCATATCATTGCAAGAGGTCAAGATGAAAAAATTAGGTATAGAGGTTCTTGGGTGGTGGCAAGGGTATTTAGGGTGTAATTCCCGCTTAGTACAATTACGGATAGGAGAATGATAGCTAATGTTACTTCGTAAGAAATGGTCTGTGCTACTGCTCGTAGTGCTCCGATTAGGGCATATTTTGAGTTTGAGGCTCAGCCTGATCATAAAATTGAGTATACTGCTAGGCTAGATATGGCTAGTAGGAATAAAAGGCCGAGATTTAAATCAGTGAGGGAAAATGGCAATGGAAGGGGGATTCAAATGGTGATTGCTAGAAGGAGGGCGAGTATAGGCGTCATGATGAAGAGGATTGGGGAAGAGGTGGATGGGCGGATTGGCTCTTTAATAAATAGTTTGATTCCGTCGGCCACGGGCTGTAATAGTCCAAATGGGCCTACGATGTTTGGGCCCTTTCGAGCTTGCATGTAGCTCAGGACTTTACGTTCAACAAGGGTCAGGAAAGCTACTGCAATTAGAATTGGGATTGCATAGGATAGGGCTATGACGAGGTAGGTTAGGGCGGGGGATTTGGTCATGGGTTATGTTTTTGGGGGCTAGGGAGAGGATTTGAACCTCTGGATAAAGGGCTTAAGCCTTTTGCATTTACCGAGCTCTGCCACGCTAGCTGATCCTTTTCTAGGATATTAAGGTGTGTGGGTCTTTTAGTAATTTAGTTGAGTTCATTACTTAAAGAGAGGGCGTGCTTGTAGTATTGGCCCCACTTCCCCGGTCCTTTCGTACTAGGGGAAGTTCATCATAGATAGAAACCGACCTGGATTGCTCCGGTCTGAACTCAGATCACGTAGGACTGTTAATCGTTGAACAAACGAACCCTTAATAGCGGTTGCACCATTAGGATGTCCTGATCCAACATCGAGGTCGTAAACCTCCTCGTCGATGTGGGCTCTTAGAGGAGATTGCGCTGTTATCCCTGGGGTAGCTTGGTCCATTTATCAATTATATTGGGTCTGGTTACTGTTAGTACGTTGAGGGGTTGCTCTTGGTTAAGAGGTGTGGTCTTATTTTTGGAGGATCTGTTTTTCTCCAAGGTCGCCCCAACCAAAAAATGTCAGCCAGCATTTTGAAGTGGTAGGCCTATTAGGTTTAAGTTTACGGGCAGTGGCTGTTGATTTTTAAGTTCCACAGGGTCTTCTCGTCTTATGGGTTTATTCCTGCTTTTGAACAGGAAGATCAATTTCACTGATTATCTGTAAGAGACAGTTAAGACCTCGTTTAGCCGTTCATACAAGTCTCGATTTATGGGACAATTGATTGCGCTACCTTCGCACGGTTAGGATACCGCGGCCGTTAAACATTGTGTCACTGGGCAGGCATCACCTTCAATACTTGGTTGGCTGAAGGCTATGTTTTTGGTAAACAGTCGGGCCTTGGGTTTGCCTAGTTCCTTTTACAGATTTTAATCTTTCTAGTAGGCGCACCTGAGTTGGGGTAACAGGGTGAGGTTAATATTTCAATCTTGTTGAATTTAGGATATTAGTTTGTGGCCTGTTAATAATGTGGGGATGTAAGTTTGCGCTTAGGAGGGAGAAGTCCCTAGTTACTCATTTTAGCATTGATTCTCCTATTAGTATAGGTTGGCCCGTTAGTGGAAAGGGATTCATTTTGCTTGTTGAATTTTTTTGTGTAGAGCTGTGACGCACTCTTTGTTGGTGGCTGCTTGAAGGCCCACGGACTAGGGGAGGCGTTGAGTAATTATCCGCTAGCAGAGATTGTTTTCTTTTTTAAAGGAGCTGTACCTCCTTTAAATTACTCTTGATTTGTCTACATTGGGGTTAAGATTATGTCCAGGAGAGTTAAATCAAGAGGGAACTTAGATTCATTTCACGGGCAACCAGCTATCACCTGGCTCGGTTGGCTTTTCACCACTACTAGAGAGTCATCCCACTCTTTTGCAACAGAGACGGGTTCGCTCATGAATAGCTGCTCGCAAGTAGCTCGCTCAGGTTTCGGGGTGGCAAGCTTAAATTCGTTTTGCTTGGTTGTTCTTGCTAAATCATGATGCAAAAGGTACAAGGGTTTATCTTTGCTGTTTATTGCTTTGTTTTTCATTACTATTTCATCTTTCCCTTACGGTACGGAATCTCTATCGCGCCAAAAAATCTTTTCTATCGCCCATACTAAGTTTAAAGAATGTTTTAGTTTTAGGGATTAAGTGGGTTTTTGATTAACGTTTTAGTTATGTGGTTGGGCTAGAGCTGGCTTCAAGACGATCTGGTGGGTGGCAGATATCTTTCAGGTGTAAGCTGAATGCTTTGACTTATAGCTACGTCTTGGTATGCTAAGTGCACCTTCCGGTACACTTACCTTGTTACGACTTACCTCATCTTCAGCTTGGAGTTGTATTAGGTATTGTAGGGTGGGTAGCTTATGAGGAGGGTGACGGGCGGTATGTACGTGCCCCAGGGCCGATTTAAAGAAGGCTTATATTGTCCCACTTTACTACTAAATCCGCCTTCGGGGGGCCAATTTCATACCCCCTTCCGTAAGTTTTCTATTTTAGAAAATGTAGCCCATTTCTTCCGCCTCGTAGGCTATACCTCGACCTGTCTTATTAGCGGGTTTAGGCTGTTGTGCTCACTGTTGGGCTCTCAGGGGAGGTGAGCTGGCGACGGCGGTATGTAGGCTGTTTTGGCAAGAGGCGGTCGGGTGTAACGTGGGTTATCGATTACAGAACAGGCTCCTCTAGGTGGGTTTAGGGCACCGCCAAGTCCTTAGAGTTTTAAGCGTTTGTGCTCGTAGTTCTCAGGCGGATGCTCTAGGTATGGGGAAAAGAGCATCAAGATTTAGGGCTAAGCATAGTGGGGTATCTAATCCCAGTTTGTGTCTTAGCTTTCGTGGAATTAAATTGATCAAAAGCGCTAAGATCGTTTTAAGGGAGGTCTTAGGTACATCTTGAGCTTATGACAGCTTAGTTGCACTTTGGTCTTAGTTGTTGAGATAACATGATACCACTCTTTACGCCGTATACAGTTAATTTGGGTCTCTTGTGTGACCGCGGTGGCTGGCACAAGATTTACCAACCCTGGTGTTGCTATAACTAAGTCAAGTTTTCACTTATTGCTTAATGTTAATTACTGCTGAATACCCGTGAGGGTGTGGCTGAGCAAGGCGTCTTGGGCTACAGTTTAGGTGTGCCTGATACCCGCTCCTTTCTTCTTAGTAAGAGATCAAGGGCATTTACACTGGGGCGCAGATACTTGCATGTATATATTTAGCAAAAATTAACGGTAAGGTTAGGACTAAGTCTTTTGTCTCTGGGTGCATGTGGCAGCCGTCTTGGCATCTTCAGTGCCATGCTTTGGTATTTAAGCTACAGGGAC